CTTTTTCTATCTATTTTATATATATCAATAAAATTTATATCAATAAAATATAAATAGATTTTTGTCGTTATAAAAGACACTCTTTTATATTTTATAGTAACAATAATAAATTTAGTATGATATAAATAGAACAAAAGAGGAAATAGCAAAGAAACAAAAAGGTTATACAAGGCTATATACAAATCATCCACATTTTTTTTATTTCATTAATTGAATTTTATTTGTTGATTAGGGCGAAGTTCCGTAAAAACCCCCGCCCTTTTTGAAATATCATGAACAGTTCCTGTAGGTTGAGCACCTTTTTCAAGGAAATATAGAATAGCAGGAACATTTAAATAGATTTGATTCTTTATCGGGTCATAAAAACCCACTTTACGAAGATCTCTTCCCTCTCGTCGGGATCGAACATCAATTGCAACGATTCGATAAATGGCTCATTGGGATAGATGAACAATACTCCCCCCCCCCCTAGAAACGTATAAGAAGTTTTCTCCTCGTACGGCTCGAGAAAATTATAAATTATGTCTATGTATAGAATCATAATAACAAATAGATCCATAAAATCATCAAATTCATTATATTATTGATTTTAGTTTAAATACTTTTTCTTAGTCTTCCCCCCCCCCCAAAAAAAAAAAATTATTTGTATCCTCATAACTCAAGTTGAATAACTCTCAAATAACTCAAAAGAAACCTTTTAGGTATTAAATTTATTGAGTGGTCTCTAACCCTTTTTGTCTGTCTCCTTTAGAATCTATTTTGATTCTTAAATATGATCTGGTTGTTGAGACAATTGAAAACGGTATTTCCTTGTTCCAGGATCTTTATCTTTGCCTTGAATCATTGGGTTTAGACATTACTTCGGTGATCTTTAAATCGTTTCAAAACGGCAGCAACATACCATTTTTTGTGATTTCTTTCTATCAAAGAATCGTATGAGTGGTTGATTCCTACGTAATACACTTTACTTTTGATTTGATCAAAAGAGTTTTACCAATTCCAACAAAATTAACTTTTAAATTTTATCGAATTGGATCCTTTAGATTTATATATCTAAAATATACTTACGAAGTTGTTCCAATTTATTGATCGATACTAACCTTAGATTCTTGCCCTTGAGAAATTAATAAATACGTTCTACTCGAGCTCCATCGTGTACTATTTACATGGCAACACTCTCAAAAATGAGGGTTCCAGTGGAACAGAACAAATGATGTCGAGCCAAGAGCACTTTCGTTCCTATATAATATAAAAAAGTGGTGGATGTAAGAATCCACAGCTGATCATGTCCTTCAAGTCGCACGTTGCTTTCTGCCACATCGTTTTAAACGAAGTTTTACCATAACATTCCTTCAGTTTGGAACCAGTATGTAATTGATTCAATTATGGAATCGTGAATAATCATCGGTTCGGTCGGTACATAATAATCTATACTTTTTTCTTCTATATGAAGAATGGATAATGTATGACGAAGTCTCAACAAGAATTCAATTAATTTAACCCCATTGTTTATAATTTTTTTTTAATTATAACTAACATAACATGAATAAATAAACACGAATAAACAAGTTATTTTGAATCTCTATCTTCAAGTAACGTGATAGGATAAATTCAACAATTTCACACTTCTTAGAGTACCAAGAACTCATAAGAAATCATTAAAAAGATTTAATTGATTGAATAGTTTCCTACCCTATATCATTATTTGCATAAGGTTTTACAGTAAGTACCATTCGCTTTTTATCATCATTAAGAGAAAGATAAATCCATATTGGATTAAACCATCAATGATTAATAAAAAAAAAAAGACTGATGTAAGGAAAGATTGAAGATTTAGGTTGTTATTTTTTCGTATTTCATATTGTAAAATCAGTAATATTTAACAAATCAAAATTTCGTTTCATATGCGTGTTATTTGAACTCGATTAAATTTGTGAAAAAGATATGATTAATAATAAAAAAAAAAAAAAAAAGAAATAAGAATCACATTCTATAACAATATTATACTCTTAAACGGAAGACTGGTCGAAAAGATAATCTTTATTTTGATATATTTTATTATGATATAGATTATGATATAGATATATATTTTAATAGATATATATTTTATTTTTTATTATAGATTAATAAAATGATCGTGGGTCAGGTATGTTCTGGGACGGAAGGATTCGAACCTCCGAATAGCGGGACCAAAACCCGTTGCCTTACCACTTGGCCACGCCCCATTTCTAGTCGACACTAATAAACACTAATATTGGTACTGGTTGTTCGTCAACTCAAGTCTAAATATCTATTATCTATAAAATAGATTACTAGAATTTTTATACATGTAGACGTAGAATTAAACAGAATTTATTGATCATTACATATAATTCAATTAAGATATTGTATGAAAGTATGGTTTATTCTATTCTCTTTTGATTTGAGAATTGAAGGATTTTTGATTGGGTGAGTTCAAATCAAAGAAAGTTTTTTGGTCTATCTTATTTTCTTTTTATTCATTTTTCTTTTCTATGAATAATAACATATTTATAATAATAAAAAACTCAATTTATTAATAACTCAATCAAAATAAATAAAATACAATTATCCTCAAGAACAAAATGTTTGTTATGCTTAATATATTTAGTTTGATCTGTATCTGTCTTAATTCTGCTCTTTATTCAAGTAGTTTTTTCGTCGCCAAATTGCCCGAGGCCTACGCTTTTTTAAATCCAATCGTAGATTTTATGCCAGTAATACCCCTGTTTTTTTTTCTCTTAGCCTTTGTTTGGCAAGCTGCTGTAAGTTTTCGATGATATCTTTAATTTAATAATGTCTAGACAAATTCATGATTTATTGAAAAAAAAAAAATTCAAAGAAAAGAATTGATAAGATCAGATAAGTCTTACACCCTCAATTCAAATATTGAAATTCTTGTACAACCGCGAAAAATCTGGATCACCCCACTTTATTTCTTGGTGTCAAAATAAAAAATCAAAATAGTAGGGTATGCGGTATAAAAACGGAGAATCTATTCTCTTTTTTACTAAAAAAAATCTTGGAGATTATGTAATGCTTACTCTCAAACTATTTGTTTACACGGTAGTGATATTCTTTGTTTCTCTCTTTATTTTCGGATTCCTGTCTAATGATCCAGGACGTAATCCTGGACGTGAAGAATAAAAGATAAGGTTTTTGTTTTCCTTGATTGATTTTTAAATGTTCTTAGTAGGATTTTATCTATTACACATTTTTTACTATTAAAAATAAAAAGAGCTCGCGAAAAATTCGAAAGAAAATACCAAGTCATCAACAAAAACGGAAAGAGAGGGATTCGAACCCTCGGTACGAAAAACTCGTACAACGGATTAGCAATCCGACGCTTTAGTCCACTCAGCCATCTCTCCTCCCAATTGAAAAAGGATAATACTATGTTACATTATAAAAAATAAGGATTGAAAGAGCCCTTCATAATATTTTTTTTCATCCGAGAGTGCTTTTTAGTTCCACGGCCCGGCTAAGTACTGACCAGGCCGGGCCCGCCATTTATTGTTCCAACGAATCATAAATAATTTTTTTTTATTTGAAAACTAAAATACTTGCTTGTTATTACGATTGGAAACATAAAAACTCTTTTGATTTCTATGATATAGAATCAAATGATATCGAATCAAAGTGTCGTTTCTTATCTTAATTCTTAATTTTTTATATTTATTCTTTATTTTCTTTATTCCTTTTATTTTAGTAAAGTAAATAAATAACAAAAAGGGAGCTGTGGATTCTTGCACAATACATTTTCATGTATGTTATGGCTTAAGTAGTTTTGTCGAGACGTCTAGGTCAAAAACCTCCGGCAAAAAAACACTTGTTATTTAGTTTTAGTTATTGAAATTTAATGAATTCTCTTTTCCGAATCTCATTGGGTTCTCTGATACAACACGTAAACGCTCTAATTTTCATGATTATTTTATGATCCTATCCTTTCTTTTTACTCTTTTAACTTTTTATTACGACCCATTTTCTTGTTCGACAAAAGGTTCATTTATATACAATAATCGGATTGTAGCGGGTATAGTTTAGTGGTAAAAGTGTGATTCGTTCTATAATCCTTTATATAGTTAAGGGGTCTTTCGGTTTGATTAATATTTCATTCCGACCAAAAACTTTATTTCTTAAAAGGATTTAATCCTTTACCTCTCAATGAAAAATTCGAGGAAGAATATACATTCTCGTGATTTGTATCCAAGAATCAATTAAAAATTGAAAAATTGGATTATGAGATTACGAAACATAATTTTTTTTTTTATTAGATCAATACTTCTAATTGAATAAGTATGAGTAAAGGATCCATGGATAAAGATAGAAAGTGGCTTTCTAATCGTAACTAAATCTTTAATTTGGAATTTGTATTACGGAAATTGAAGCAAAATGGCTATTAAACAATGACTTTGGTTTACTAGAGACATCGACAAATTTTTTTAGCTCGGTAGAAACAAAATGCTTTTCCTAAGGATTCTCTCACATAGAAATAGAGAACGAAGTAACTAGAAAGGTTGTTATAATATAATCCCCCTCTTTTCTATAGGGATCGTCTAGAAAGCGGGTTGTTCTGAATACATTCAGACAGAAAAGCTGACATAGATGTTATGGGTGGAATTTTTTTTTTCGTTCATGTCTTAATATAGGAATTTATACATCTTCCATAAAGGAGCCGAATGAAACCAAAGTTTCACGTTCAGTTTTGAATTAGAGACGTTAAAAATGATGAATCAACGTCGACTATAACCCCTAGCCTTCCAAGCTAACGATGCGGGTTCGATTCCCGCTACCCGCTTTTACTTTATTTTTTTATTAAATTAATAAGAAATAAGAAAAAAATAATAAGAAATAAGAAAAAAATAGAATTAAATATTTTGAGATTTTTATTATTTTATAAAAAATTTTATGAATATAATTAATGTAATGCATCATTGACTTGAATACGGAATTCCCGGAATTGGTTCAACTATTTTTCCGAA